ATAGTAACTTGGTCCCGTGCATCTACCATTATACCCACAATGATCGGCCATACGATTGCTATTCATAATGGTAAGGAGCATTTGCCTATTTATATAACAGATCGTATGGTAGGTCACAAATTGGGAGAATTTGTACCTACTTTAAATTTCCGAGGACATGCAAAAAGTGATAATAAATCTCGTCGTTAATCTCATCTTAAAAAAATCTGGATAGATACTTATGATTCATTAGTAGGAGAGAAACCTTATGTCAAATTTTTTAAATAGGATACTAAACAGGAAAAAAACGGAAGACTACCCTCCTCTGCGTCCGCTAGGTAGCATACGGAAGAAAAAAACGGAAGTATACGCGTTAGGTCGACATATATCTATATCTGCAGACAAAGCAAGAAGAGTAATTGATCAAATTCGCGGACGTTCCTATGAGGAAACACTTATGATACTAGAACTCATGCCCTATAGAGCATGTTATCCAATTTTTAAATTGGTTTATTCTGCAGCAACAAATGCTGGTTCCATTCTGGGTTCCGACGAAGCCAATTTAATAATTAGTAAAGCTGAGGTTAACGAAGGTACTACCGCGAAGAAATTAAAACCTCGAGCTCGAGGACGTAGCTATGCGATAAAAAGAACTACCTGCCATATAACTATTGTAGTGAAAGATATATCTTTAGATGAATATGAATTTGTATCACTATATTCGTTAAAAAAACCTAGATGGAAAAAGACAACTATGGTATATCACGATATGTATAGTAGTGGGGTAGTATGGGACAAAAAATAAATCCACTTGGTTTCAGACTTGGTACAACCCAAAGTCATCATTCTCTTTGGTTTGCACAACCAAAAAATTATTCTGAGGGTCTACAAGAAGATCAAAAAATAAGAGATTTTATCAAAAATTATGTACAAAAAAATATGAGAATATCCTCCGGCGCCGAGGGAATTGCACGTATAGAGATTCAAAAAAGAATCGATTTGATCCAGGTCATAATCTTTATGGGATTCCCAAAGTTATTAATCGAAAGTAAACCGCAAGGAATCGAAGAATTACAGATGAATCTACAAAAAGAATTTCATTATGTGAACCGAAAACTTAACATTGCTATCACAAGAATTGCAAAACCTTACGGAAACCCTAATATTCTTGCGGAATTTATAGCCGGACAATTAAAGAATAGAGTTTCATTTCGAAAAGCAATGAAAAAAGCTATTGAATTAACTGAACAAGCAGATACAAAAGGAATTCAAGTACAAATTGCAGGTCGTATCGACGGAAAAGAAATTGCACGTGTCGAATGGATCAGAGAGGGTAGAGTTCCCCTACAAACTATTCGAGCTAAAATTGATTATTGTTGCTATACAGTTCGGACTATCTATGGGGTATTAGGCATCAAAATTTGGATTTTTATAGACAAGGAAGAAGAATAAGAAAACTTTAATTCTTTTTCTGGCCAATCAACGCAAGCAATTCTAATTCTTAATTCTATAGGGTTGAATAAAAATTCGATTGAACTTTTCATATAATTGCTATGCTTAGTGTGTGACTCGTTGGTTTTTTTAGGGTTAGGATTCAAAAAAGACCAGCCCGGTAGTATGAAAACCAACTCATCACTTCGTATTATCTGGATCTAAAGACCCAGTCAAGATATGAGAAATCGATCATATCTTTGTAGCAACTGAATTTTTTTTGAATAAACTTGAATTCTAAGTTGAAAGCAAAATACAGAAGAAAGGTGTGGATAAATGGAAGGATGAGAGAAAGAAAGAAAAAGAATATCAATGATATAGAATTATAGAATTCCAATATGTAAGGTCTATGAGTCATCTCATAAAAGACAATGTAATAAAGCATCAATACTAATTGATTCATCCATAATGAAACATTAAATGAATCCTTCTTATAGTTATAGAAGAAAAAAATCAAGAGCTTCGAGCCAATAAAGACTAAGAAGGTTGACTCAAGAATAAATTAGATTATGAGCTCCGTTGTAGAATTCTGACCTAACCATTAAATACGAAGCGGTGGGAACGATGTAACCTGTGAATGCAAAAGATTTTATTGAACAAATGAATCTTACTGATTCACTAGTCGGGATGGCGAAATGAACCGGAAATCAATTCATCTATTCTGAGAAGTCATGAGCAAGTGCTACGACTGAAATAGAGATTGCAAGAGTAAATATTCGCCCGCGAAAACTTTCTTTTTTTTGGATAAAGGACAAAAGAAAATCAAGATTTATTAGCACATTAGAAACATTTTTTTTTATAAAAATGTTCTAATATCTACTAATATCTTATCTATTCAAATATCTATTCAAATTAATTGAAATTCAATTTTGAATCCTTTTAGTCGCGAGGAGCTGGATGAGAAGAAACTCTCACGTCCAGTTCTGTAGTAGAGATGGAATTCTGAAACAACCATCAACTATAACCCCAAAAGAACTAGATTCCGTAAACAACATAGAGGAAGAATGAAGGGAATATCTTATCGAGGGAATCATATTTGTTTCGGTAAATATGCTCTTCAGGCACTTGAACCTGCTTGGATCACATCTAGACAAATCGAAGCAGGTCGACGAGCAATGACACGAAATGCACGCCGTGGTGGAAAAATATGGGTCCGTATATTTCCAGACAAACCAGTTACAGTAAGACCTGCTGAAACACGTATGGGTTCGGGGAAAGGATCCCCTGAATATTGGGTAGCTGTTGTTAAACCGGGGCGAATACTATATGAAATGGGTGGAGTAACCGAAAATATAGCTAGAAGGGCTATTTTAATAGCAGCATCTAAAATGCCTATACGAACTCAATTTATTATTTCGGGATAAAAATATAGAACCGACAGAGATGAATCTTAGGGATGAAACAAAAACGCAGGTTTCTTTTTTTGGGACAAACAATATTTCTTTTATTTTCTTCATCCTTTGCATTGGAAGAATAAACAAAAAATTTGATATGATTCAACCTCAGACCCATTTAAATGTAGCGGATAACAGCGGGGCTCGAGAATTGATGTGTATTCGAATCATAGGAGCTAGTAATCGTCGATATGCTCATATTGGTGACGTTATTGTTGCTGTGATTAAAGAAGCAGTACCAAATATGCCCCTAGAAAAATCAGAAGTAGTGAGAGCTGTAATTGTTCGTACCTGTAAAGAACTAAAACGTGACAGCGGTATGATAATACGATATGATGACAATGCTGCAGTTGTGATTGATCAAGAAGGAAATCCAAAAGGAACTCGAATTTTTGGGGCAATCCCCCGTGAATTGAGACAATTGAATTTTACTAAAATAGTTTCATTAGCTCCCGAGGTATTATAAAATAAAATGAGATCGTGATATCTTTGGGGTATTTGAAAGAAATAGATTAAGAACTAGATTAATTCGTAGATTGTGTCTCACGCATATACCTTGCAAAATTCCTATTCATAAATCAATAAAAAAAAAAAAGAAAAACATGTTGATTATATCCAATTTTGAGACACCAATAATTTTAGTTCATCATGGGTAGAGACACTATTGCTGAGATAATAACCTCTATACGAAATGCTGATATGGATAGAAAAAGAGTTGTTCGCATAGCATCTACTAATATTACCGAAAATATTGTTAAAATACTTTTCCGAGAGGGTTTTATCGAAAACGTCAGAAAACATCGAGAAAAAAACAAATATTTTTTGGTTTTAACCCTTCGACATAGAAGGAATGGGAAAAGACCCTATAGAAATTTTTTAAATTTAAAACGGATCAGTAGACCCGGTTTACGAATCTATTCTAACTCTCAACGAATTCCTAGAATTTTAGGTGGGATGGGAATTGTAATTCTTTCTACTTCTCGGGGTATAATGACAGACCGGGAGGCTCGACTAGAACGAATCGGTGGAGAAATTTTGTGTTATATATGGTAATCCATTTAATATCCAAATGGGATCCGAAACCTCTTCCTATTTGTAAAAAAAAAAAGAAAGGGGGTGAGTTGTCTAATATCGTCTTTCCTCCATTAATTGATACTTCAGGGGGGCTTTACCTGAAATGAAAGAACAAAAATGGATTCATGAAGGTTTAATTACTGAATCGCTTCCCAATGGCATGTTCCGAGTTCGGTTAGATAATGAAGATCTGATTCTAGGTTACGTTTCAGGAAAGATCCGACGTAGTTTTATACGGATACTGCCAGGAGATAAAGTCAAAATTGAAGTAAGTCGTTATGATTCAACCAGAGGACGTATAATTTATCGACTCCGAAACAAGGATTCGAAAGATTAGGTCATTTTTATTCGATACGATTCGAGATGCAAAATTGCAAGAAACTTATTTTCTACCAAAAAAGAATTAAGATAAGGAATGACAAATATGAAAATAAGAGCTTCCGTTCGAAAAATTTGTGAAAAATGTCGACTAATCCGTAGGCGGGGGCGCATTATAGTAATTTGTTCCAACCCGAGACATAAACAAAGACAAGGATAATCAGACCCGCTAAAGGGCTCAATGTACAAATAAGAAATCTGTTTTGACATAAAATGGATATATCCATATATTCCTGACTCATATTTATGAGATGATACAATATGGCAAAAGCTATACCGAGAACTGGTTCACGTAGGAATGTACGTATAGGTTCACGTAAGAGTGCACGTAGAATACCAAAGGGAGTTATTCATGTTCAAGCAAGTTTCAATAATACCATAGTCACAGTTACAGATGTGCGGGGGCGGGTGGTTTCCTGGTCCTCGGCCGGTACTTGTGGATTCAAGGGTACGAGAAGAGGGACACCCTTTGCCGCTCAAACTGCCGCAGCAAATGCTATTCGTACAGTAGTAGATCAAGGTATGCAACGAGCAGAAGTCATGATAAAAGGTCCCGGTCTCGGAAGAGACGCAGCATTACGAGCTATTCGTAGAAGTGGTATACTATTAACTTTCGTACGGGATGTAACCCCTATGCCACATAATGGCTGTAGACCTCCGAAAAAAAGACGTGTGTAGAAAGTG